GTTAAGGTGGATTGTCCCACACTAGCACTTCCGCGCAATAATTCTACTAAAGGTGATCCTATTACAGGAATAGCATCAGGTACACCTGTTACAATTTTCACTGCCCAATAACCAATTTGGTCCCGAGGTAAGGAATAACCAGTTACGCCAAAAGATGCGGTCAATACTGCCAGAACCACACCTGTAACCCAAGTCAATTCGCGGGGTTTTTTAAATCCACCAGTGAGATACACACGAAAAACATGTAGAATCATCATTAGGACCATCATACTTGCTGACCATCGATGAACTGATCGGATTAACCAACCAAAGTTCGCTTCTGTCATTATGTATTGAACAGAGGCAAAAGCTTCAGTAACGGTTGGACGATAGTAAAAAGTCATAGCAAATCCTGTAGCTACTTGTACTAAAAAACAAGTAAGCGTAATTCCCCCTAAACAATAAAATATATTGACATGGGGAGGAACATATTTACTAGTTATATCATCCGCAATCGCCTGAATCTCGAGACGTTCTTCGAACCAATCATAGACTTTATTGAGATAGGCGAAACCCCCCCCTCAGAACCGTATATGAGACTTTCATCTCGTACAGCTCAAGTAAAAACACCTAAAAAAAGAATAGTTAGATATGGAATAGAAAGTTTGAAACTTCTTAACCTCCGATTCAATCTTTTCTAAATCTATGAAAGGAGAAAAAATGCTAAAGCTCTTCTTTGTGGTGATAATACCAAAATATCAAGTCGGCTCAATCGTCTTTATGTTGATTCTTACGGGCCTCTTGAATCTTCTCTTTAACCTATTTCTTTTTTCTAATACGGCTTTTTCCCTTTCTTTATTATTGATTTAATAGGAATTCTCTTGTTAAGACACTATGAATTAATTAAAACCTCAGATTCCTACTCGAACCACGATGATTTAATAAAAAACCATAAGTTAACCCAAGGATTCTGTGAGTAAGAACCCTCGGTTGATCTCGGTTGATCACGTATTTCATGAATTAAAAAAAAATGACTAAAAAAAAGAAAGATTTTTCTTTTTTCGAATGGGTTGCCATTTTTTTGCCGCCGGATACGAGGTCAAATATTTAGTATGAATCATAGTTCAAATATTTCTTAATCTAGTTCATATAGTTCGTGTTCCAGATACTCGAATAAATATCCGACAAAGTAGAACCATCTTTATCAAGGTGACAGATCTAGCCTCTGTACTATCAATAGAATCAATTATAACAAGTCACACACTCATATTCCGGAAATACAGAAAGAAATTCCGCGATCGAACTACCAAAATAGAATAAGCCATAAATTTGAGTTCTAACTGATTTATTTTTTATTCAAAAAGCTAGGAATTTTTGATTCTTATAGATTTAATTCATTGCAATTCCGTCCAATAAAACGGAAGAATTATAAATCTCCAAAATAATAGATAGAAATACTGCAAATAGAGCCATTGCGATACCCATCAATGGAGTGGTTCCCCACCCGGGAGCTACTTTACCATATTCCGAATTCAATGGTTTTAATAAACTCCCTACAGTAGTTCGTCTTGGACCCGATCTAGAACTGTTCTCAACAGTTTGTGTAGCCATAAATCCTATTCTATTCATTGAGGTCTGTTGACTTTGTATACGATTCCGTTGTAAATAAACGATCTTATGATAGATACATTGGGGTCTTGAAATTATATAATCATAATGGAAACAGCAACCCTAGTCGCCATTTTTATATCTGGTTTACTTGTAAGTTTTACCGGGTACGCCTTATATACCGCTTTTGGGCAACCTTCTCAACAACTAAGAGATCCATTCGAGGAACACGGGGACTAGTTGAAGTAATGAGCCTCCCAATGCTGGGAGGCTCATTACTTCAATTGAGATAATGAAAAATCATTTTACCTTTTTAGTTGGAACGTTAGGCGGTTCTCGAAAAAAAATAGCGAAAAAAATTATCCCTAGAGTCGAGACTAAAAGGAATGTATAAACCAATGCTTCCATAAATTCGATCGTGGTTTACAATTATAGCTTTCCTACTTGTTCGTTTTTTTCGTTTTCTTTTTGGGAATCATTTTGAAAGAGCAAAAATCAAAAAAGCGGTGATTCAAATTCACTTCGGTAATCTATGTAAAATCCCCCAAAAAGAAAATAGAGGGGAAAAACACCAAAGTGGTCTTGTATCAGACTGCCTGTTTTCTTGTAGTTGGATCCCCAAGTTTTTGGAATGCTCCAAACTCTACTTGAGCATCCAAATCTGGGTCAATGCCGGCAAAAACATCTCTAAATAAGGTTCTAGCACCATGCCAAATGTGTCCGAAGAAGAAGAGCAAAGCAAACGAAGCATGCCCAAAAGTAAACCAACCCCTTGGACTGCTACGAAAAACACCGTCGGATTTCAAAGTCGCACGATCTAATTCAAAAATTTCACCCAATTGAGCACGTCTAGCATATTTTTTCACAGTAGCAGGATCACTATAACTGACTCCATTAAGTTCGCCACCATAGAACTCAACGGTTACACCTACTTGTTCAACACTATACTTGGATTCTGCCCTTCTAAAAGGAACATCAGCTCTAACAATCCCGTCGCCGTCTACCAAAACGACTGGAAATGTTTCAAAAAAAGTGGGCATACGACGTACAAAAAGCTCACGCCCTTCTTTATCTCTAAAGATAGGGTGTCCTAACCATCCTACCGCTATTCCATCTCCATTATCCATTGAGCCTGCCCTGAATAATCCCCCTTTTGCCGGATTATTGCCGATATAATCATAAAAAGCTAATTTTTCAGGAATTTTAGACCAGGCTTCTGATAAACTTTGATTTTCGGCTAGCCCGTCGCTAACTCTTCGATATATCTCTTGCTGGAAATAACCCTGATCCCATTGATAACGAGTGGGACCAAACAATTCGATGGGAGTAGTAGCTGAACCATACCACATAGTTCCAGCAACAACAAAAGCTGCAAAAAAGACAGCCGCGATACTACTGGAGAGTACGGTTTCAATATTTCCCATACGTAATCCTTTGTATAGACGTTGTGGCGGTCGAACGCTAAGGTGGAATAGACCCGCTAATATGCCCAGTGTACCTGCTGCAATATGATGAGAAGCTATTCCTCCCGGAACAAAAGGATCAAAACCTTCCACGCCCCACGACGGATTTACAGGCTGTACTCTTCCCGTTAGTCCATAAGGATCGGACACCCATATTCCAGGACCATACAGACCTGTTACATGAAATGCACCAAAACCAAAGCAAGCCACCCCGGAGAGAAATAAATGAATGCCAAAGATCTTGGGCAAATCCAAAGAGGGTTTTCCTGTACGTTCATCAGAAAATATTTCTAGATCCCAATAGACCCAATGCCAGATAGCCGCCAAAAAGCATAAGCCAGAAAACACAATATGTGCCCCAGCTACACCTTCGTAACTCCAAATTCCCGGATTTGTTACAGTTCCTCCTGTGATACTCCAACCCCCCCATGAGTTGGTTATTCCTAAACGAGTCATGAAGGGTATAACGAACATACCCTGTCTCCACATTGGATCAAGAATAGGGTCAGAAGGATCAAAAACTGCTAATTCATACAGAGCCATCGAGCCCGCCCAACCAGCAACCAGGGCTGTATGCATTATATGAACGGAAAGCAACCGGCCGGGATCATTCAATACAACGGTATGAACACGATACCAAGGCAAACCCATGGAAAATACCCCTTTCTCGAAGAAAAATAGACACTACGTAACTTTATTGCATTGGAAAGGTTATACTATGACTATCCTATAGACTTCCCCTGTTCAGTAGATTATTTCCTAACAAGGGTTATGATTCTATTCGTAATAATGGAAGAATTCTGTTCGTAAGAACAAAGAGAAGCAGATTTATTCTATACTCGATAAGTACCAATATGCAATGGTGGATTGATACCATTTTCTATGAGTAAATGTACCCATCCTTCATTTATCATTAGAAAGACCTATTCAAAAATATTTTCCTTTATTTATTTTGTCTTTCTTTCTAAATTTTTCTAATCTATGGAAAAAATCAATATTATAAATAAAGAAAAAAACTATATTGTTACGTTTCCACATCAAAGTGAAATATAGTATTTAATTCCTTATTTCTTTCAATCTATGCCTATTGGTGTTCCAAAAGTACCTTTCCGGAGTGCTGGAGAGGAAGATGCATCTTGGGTTGACGTATAGTGCGACTTGTCAGATATATTGGGTCATATGGGATTTCCCCGTTCTCTCCCCCGACCGAGATATCCTCTGTTTCGCCCAAGAACGAGAAATGGAATCATCGAAAAATTGGAGCGTGAACTGCAATTAAATGCATTATTTGGGGGAATTCATAGAAATTATATCAATTAGACTAATTTATGGTTGGCTTTGGCTGGACAAAAAAATGAAGTATCCAGACTCCGTTTAGAAAAACCCAATTGGTAATCTACGATTACTACGTATATCATAAATGATTATTTGTAAAGTCATAACAACAAGAAATGGTGATGGGAAGGTTTGTCCTATATGTGCAAATCAAAATCGGGCGAATCTTTACCCGGAGTAGAGCATAAACCTAAAAAGATGAAAGAGGCCCATTCAGGAACAAGAAAATATCATCGTGATTTGGATTGAATTTCGATGAAAGAATACATCAATGATAAGTTAATTCGATAAGTTTATTGACCCCTTTTTTATATTATCAAAGAAGAAATCAAAATTCATCTTTATTGAAAAATCGAAGAAAAAACCCTTTCATTAAAAAGTTAGAAAAGCTCAAAAAAGAAAGAGGAGTGGAATCTATACATTGATTCTTTTCTTCGCAATTTTATTGAACCGTATGTATCAAAAGGTGCATGTACGGTTCCTAAGGGATACAATTTTACCCTGCTCAACCGACTTTATCGAGAAAGATTACTTTTTTTAGGCCAAGAGGTTGATAGTGAGATCTCGAATCAACTTATTGGTCTTATGGTATATCTCAGTATCGAGGATGAGACCAAAGATCTTTATTTGTTTATAAACTCCCCTGGCGGATGGGTAATACCCGGAATAGCCATTTATGATACTATGCAATTTGTACGGCCAGAAGTCCATACAATATGCATGGGATTGGCCGCGTCAATGGGATCTTTTATTCTGGTTGGAGGAGAAATTACTAAACGTCTAGCATTCCCTCACGCTTGGCGCCAATGAAGTTTTTTTATTTGAGAGAAAAAAGAAAACTATGCCTTCGCCATATGAATATTAAGTAATAATAGCATGGCACTTCGAATTCGATATGAAATTTTTTTTTCATTTTTTTTTTCAAAAGATTTGATTATGTATCGAGAGAGTAGTATGAGATAAAAGATATTTCCGACTTTCTCTTATCTATCGGAAGTCCAATTCAGCGTCACAAACTTGTTTGTTTTCACACCGATGGGCTCTTAACAATATTTAAGTTTTAAGTTATAAAAAAAGAGTGCGAAAAACCAAAACTTTTCTTCTTTGGTTGGCTCAAAAAGAAACTTTGGGATTGCTGAATCCAAAACAAAAAAAGAATCCATTTTAAAATAGAAAGCAGCGGAGCCATCGTAGTATTTTTGAACTTCTACGAAAAAAAAAGAAGGGTGGCATTTTGATCATTTACCCGTCCGGGGTTGATATTGAACGGGAAAATAGGGGTCAATTTTATTATAGAGCCGTATGCAATGCATAAAAGATAATGCCCGTACGGTTGTTCAATTCTATCCCTTGAACTATTATTCTTTATCTTTCTTTTCTGTTTCTTTCATCACACCGAATAGAACTATTATCAGGGTAATGATCCATCAACCTGCTAGTTCTTTTTATGAAGCACAAACGGGAGAATTTATCCTGGAAGCGGAAGAACTGTTGAAACTACGCGAAACCCTCACAAAGGTTTATGTACAAAGGACGGGCAAACCTTTATGGGTTGTATCTGAAGACATGGAAAGAGATGTTTTTATGTCAGCAACAGAAGCCCAAGCTTATGGAATTGTTGATCTTGTAGCAGTTGAATGAAAAAAATGGATTTTGTGCAAATCCGTGATTTGATATTTTATCTACGAGTTAACTATAATAAATAAAAAATAATAAATAAAAAATCCGGTTAGGATCAATCTAAACCAGCCCATTATGTATATGACTCAATATGCCAACTATTAAACAACTTATTAGAAATACAAGACAGCCCATTCGAAATGTCACGAAATCCCCCGCCCTTCGGGGATGTCCTCAGCGTCGAGGAACATGTACTAGGGTGTATGTGCGACTCGTTTAGATCATGGGCTGACACAAAAAAAGGCAAGAAAACCGCTTCCAGTATGAATGATCAGTACCAGTGAATAGGATAGAATGGAAGAAGAGACTCCGTTCACTATCTAAAAACAAGCAAATCTATCCTTCTATTGTGTATAAAGTTTATGGTTTCCATTGGTGCAAATCCAATCACCTGAATTTAAGATGAGAAACAATTTTCCATTGGTAACAAATGGTTATCCATTAAGCGGAAAAATCTGAAATAAAAAAACAGAAAAATGAAGTTCTCACTCGGTCAAGAACGGACTACGAGGGTTAGCTACCCGGCTAACTTTCATAATTAAATACCGTTACTGTATAGGTGGGTCTCTTTGTGAAAGACCTATTACTGGATAATTCGTGGGTAGAGCCAAAGAGTGTGGTGTGAACTATACAAGTTACCAAGAACATTGATGAAATATTAAATGAAGCCAAAGGCTCCGGTGTATAGAGAAGACCTCACCGTTTAAGAAGTAACCATAGAAACGAGGAAACCCACTATTTCTTTTTTTACTAGATTTTTGACACCTAGCAAAATAAAATTTCTTATTTCTTTCATATTTCGCAGTAAAATAACAAAAAATCGTGGTCGGGAAGGTTATAGTAGCCAAAGCCATGGGAATTTTTATTTTATACATTGGAAAAATCCGTTTGGTTATTAGTTATTAATAAGCCAGGACGGGAAAAATAATAACTGAAAGAAAAAATCAATTTAGTTATTTGTCAAAATTTTATTTATTCAATGACTAGAGTTAAACGCGGATATATAGCTCGTAAACGTAGAACAAAAATTCGTTTATTTGCATCAAGTTTTCGAGGGTCTCATTCAAGACTTACTCGAACTATTACTCAACAGAAAATAAGAGCTTTAGTGTCGGCTCATCGGGATAGGGATAAGCAAAAGAGAAATTTTCGTCGTTTGTGGATCACTCGGATAAACGCAGTAATTCGAGAAAAGGGAGTATCCTATAGTTATAGTAAATTAATACATGATCTATATAATAGGCAGTTGCTTCTTAATCGTAAAATACTGGCCCAAATAGCTATATCAAATAGGAATTGTCTTTATATGATTTCCAACGAAATCAGAGAAAAAGTGGATTGGAAAGAATACACCGAAATAATTTAAATGGGGTTCCCCGGAGAATGAACTCCGGGAGGGTGGAGTTTGAATCAAAATGACTTCGAGAAATGCGCTTAAAATAGTCAAAATGAGTGAACACGTTCAATAAAAAAACAATAAAAAAATATTTTTTACGACATAAAAATCTGCATTCTAAGATTTGTCAAATAAAACACCAATTCATCTTTGAGTTCGGATTGGAATTCTGATTGAAGTGAACAAAAAACAAGCCTATTTATTTCTGGTTCTAAGACCGGTAGTTCTAGTGGTCGACTCAATTCTTTCAAATTGTTTTTCATTATTGAGAAAAGGTAACAAAGATAAAATACGAGCTTGTTTTATAGCAATAGTAATTAATCGTTGTTGTTTCAAGGTCAACCTATTCACTCGTCTAGATAATATTTTTCCCTGTTCACTAATAAATCGACTAATTAAACTCATGTTTCTATAATCAATTCGATCCCCCGATTGAATCGGGGGCAAACGCCTACGAAAAGATCGCTTGGATTTAAGAAAGGGTCGCTTGGATTTATCCATGGTTTGTTTGTTTAGTTTATTTCTTGTCCCGAAAATCCTACTTCTTAATTGTCATTTTAACTCCAATTTAACTCTAAATAGGATTCTTTTTATTTAAATGCAATATCTTCTATTTATATTTCAATGTGTTCTATATAATGGCATTTTTCCCCCTTTCAAGAATAAGACATACTTGGTTCAATCTATTTCTTTATTTCCCCATGAATCATGTGTTTGTAACAATAGGGACAGAATTTTCTCAATTCTAATCGATTGGGCATATTGTGCCGGTTCTTTTGAGTAATATATCTGGAAATACCCTTTGATACCTTCTTAACACCGTTTTGTATACAACTGGTACATTCCAAAATGACCGTTACCCTCGCATCTTTCTTCTTGGCCATGAACCTCCTTTGGATTTTTGATTTACTCAACTCTATCTATTTTAATTCGAAATGAAGAAAAAGAAAGGAAAAAATAGAAGTTATTAACTTGAAATCCAACTCTAAAAGAAAAAGATAAAAATCAATTAAATCAAAAAAGCAAGGCCCCAAGTCATAGTAAATAATAAGTAAGACAATGATAACGAGTTTGAAACTCTATTTAATCCCGAACGAAGAGCAGTTAAAAAGATCTTGTATTCGTGCCCTAGACCCCCACTTTCCTACTCTACTCCCACGTTTAATTCGAATTTGGGCTTGAGTCTCGCAGGCGTTGAATCCACTTTTATTCTTTCTCTTTCGTCCCTTATTCTAAAAATTAGAAAAAAAGGGAAAAAAGAGAATAAGAATAAGGGGAGGATTAGTCACAGATATTTGATTGTATTTCTAATCTTCTTCCTTCCGGTGTCAATAGCTAGAATGAAAAAAAGGGGAATGTCAACGCATCAGGGAAAAAACGATTAATCTCTATCAATAGACCTGCTAAAGCCCCGAACCATAGCGTACTTAGTACTGGGGCCGCGGAGAGGTATGTTTTTAGATCTCGCATTGAAAAACCTCCTTTTTTAATACATAAAGATAATGCATGCATAGATGATCAGATGCATATGTAGTTAAGGGCCACTTAGAGTTGTACACGGAATCCCTAATTCCAATTGAAATGTACAACGATCCGTAAGATTTCCTTTTCTTATTATTATATGTTAAATATGTTAAATGAGGCCAAAAAAGAGGAAATGGGCGGAAAACTGCGTTTAGCAATGCAGGAAATAGGGATGTGGAAAACAAGACAGGAATTCTCTACAATTACATTGTAGAACAATTGAAGGGATGTGGCGCAGCTTGGTAGCGCGTTTGTTTTGGGTACAAAATGTCACGGGTTCAAATCCTGTCATCCCTACCTATTACTGCCCCTTTGAGCAGTAACGAGGAATGAACCGAGATCGTTTCAAATTGCGTTGCGCGGAATCGTCCATTTTTAGGAAACTATGAAACTTATATGCATATAAAACGAAAATGGATTCGTTTTAAAAAAAGAATCTTTTCTTTACATTCTTTTCTATTCTGATAAGAAAGCGCTCTTAGTTCAGTTCGGTAGAACGTGGGTCTCCAAAACCCGATGTCGTAGGTTCAAATCCTACAGAGCGTGATTTTTTGTTCATGGATTCAATTTAAATTAAACGGAAATTAATTCAGTCGCTTGCACAACAATTAGAATTTGACCTCCTGTGGATTAAGGAAGAAGCCAATCAAATGTGAATTAATCAAAGGTCCAACTGATCGCCACGCCTGTATTGTAAATACGCAGTTACGAATAATCCAGCCAAAGTAATAGGAATTAGACCTAATACGATTCCAAATAGAAAAACTTCAATCATTTCAATTTTTTTTTGAAAAGGAGAAAAAAGTGGTAATATCTATACCTAATATAGTAATCCGAGGTGATGTGAATCTCAATGACCAAGAATTGAGAATTGCCAAGGTAAGTAACTCTAGAATACACAGAATCTCACAGAAGGATTTCCTTTCTAAATTGTTTCTTTCAAATAGAAATTTTAAATAAGTCGTATCTTGCTCAGACCAATAAATAGAGCTGAAGTTATAGTTAAAGCCACTAG